ACATTTTTATTAGACACAATTCTAACTGATACGAACGATAAAACAATTATAGATTTAGATATAATAAGTAGAAAAAAATGTATTGGAATAAAAGAAAACAGTAAAAAAGTTCCTCGATGGTCATACAAATTCATTGACGAAGCAGAATACCTGGAAAGCAATGGTAAAAGAGAAGATTATGAGATTTGTTCAAGAAGAACCAAACCGCCTATAGTAATTTATACTGATAACTCAGAGGATGCCGATGGTTATACGGATCCCAAGGATACTGATAATTCTGATGGAAAAGAAGAATTTGCTTTAATAGATTATTCACAACAACCGGATTTTACCCGAGACATAATCAAAGGATCTAGACGCGTTCAAAGACGTAAAACTGTTAATTGGAAAATCTTTCAAGCAAGTCCAAATCCACATTCTCCTCTTTTTTTTGACAAAACGGACAAATCCTCTTTCTTTTTTTTTGAGATTTTTGAGCCAATGAAAATCTTTTTTCTAAATTGGATGTGGAAAAATAAAAATACAGAATTGAAAATTTTTGATGAAAAGAAAAAGAAAAAAGAGATTAAGAAAAAAGGGGAAGCAGAGCGTATGGAAATAGCGGAAGCCTGGGAAAACGCTCAAAATGGTCAAATAATAAGAGGTCTTTTATTAGTAGCCCACTGGATTATTAGAAAATATATTCGATTACCCTCATTGATAATAACTAAAAATATCGTTCGTATACTATTATTTCAATCTCCCGAATGGTCAAAGGATTTCAAGGATTGGAATAGAGAAATGTATATTAAGTGCACCTATACTGGCGTTCCATTATCCGAAACAGAATTTCCGAAAAACTGGCTAACTGAGGGTATTCAAATAAAGGTCCTTTTTCCTTTTCGTCTGAAACCTTGGCACAGATACAGATCTAAGCTACGATCCCCTCAAAAGGAAAAGGATCCAATGAAAAAAAAAGTTAAAAAAATGGATTTCTTCTTTTTTACAGTTTTCGGAATGGAAGTAGAATATCCCTTTTCTTCTTTTCCCCGAAACCGACGTTCGTTTTTTGATCCCATTTTTAAAGAACTTAAAAAAAAAATAAAAATTTGGAAAAAGAATTTTTTTCAAAGAACAAAATTCTTTCTAAATATCACAAAAGAAAAAGCACAATGGATCATCCAAAGTATTCTATTTCTAAAAGAAAAAAGAAAAAAACTATCATTATCAGAAAAAATAAAAATATATGAATTGAATGAAATTCAAAAAGATTCAACAAAAAGTAAGAGTAATCCAATGATTTACGAATCCACCATTCCAATTCAATCTATTAATTGGACAGACTGTTCATTGACAGAAAAAAAAATAAAAGATCTGAATGATAGAACAAATAAAATCATAAAACAAATAGAAGAATTTAAAAAAGACAATAAAAAAGGTTCAGAGAGAGATATTTGTTCTAAGAAAACAACTTATGATGATAAAAGATTAGAATTACAAAAAAATATTTGGCAGATATTACAAAAAAGAAATGTTCGATTATTCCGCAAATCACATTATTTTTTTAAATTTTTCATAGAAAGGGTATATATAGATATCTTTCTATGTATCATTAATATTCCTAAAATCAATGTACAACTTTTTCTTGAATCAACAAAAAAAATTCTTAATAAATACATTTACAATAATAAAGCGAATGAAGAAAGAAAAAGAAGTGATAAAAAAGATCAAAGTCTAATTCACTTTATTTCTACTATAAAAAAATCAATTTGTAATATTAGGAATACGAATTCACAGAATTTTTGTGACGTATCCTCTTTGTCACAAGCATATGTATTTTTTAAATTATCACAAACCCAAGTTATTAACTTAGATAAGTATAAATTAAGATCCCTTTTTGAATATCATGGAACACCTCTTTTTCTTAAGAATGAAATAAAGGATTATTTTTTTGGAGTACAAGGAATATCTCATTCCAAATTAAAACATAAGAGCGCTCCCAATTCTGTAATGAATCAATGGACAAATTGGTTAAAAGGTCATTATCAATACGATTTATCTCAGAATGGATGGTCTAGATTAGTATCCCAAAAATGGCGAAATAAAATGAATGAACGCCATGTGGCTCAAAATAAAGATTTAACCAAAGATCATTCATATGAAAAAAACGGATTAATTCTTTACAAAAAACAAGAAATAGACTCATTAACAAATCAAAAAAAAAAAATGAAAAAACAATATGGGTATGATCTTTTATCATATAAATCTATTAATTATGCAGATAAGAAGGACTCATATATTTATGGATATAGATCATCATTCCAAGCAAATAATAACCAAGCGATTTCTTATAATTGCAACACGCGTAAAAAAAAAAAATGGTATATGACGGATGATATTCCTATCAAGAATTATATAGTAGAAGATTCTATTCTAGATATGGAAAAAGATCTGGATAGAAAGTGTTTTGATTGGAGAATTCTGAATTTTTGTCTTAGAAATAAAATCCATTTTGGGGGTTCGATCGATACCGATTATTATTTTACGCTTCATCAAGAAATCAACCCATCCAATAAAAAAAAAAACCCTTTTGATTGGATGGGAATGAATGTAGAAATACTAAATCGTTCTATAGCGAATCGGGAATCTTTTTTCTTCTCTAAAAATTGGATATTTTATAATGCATATACGAGTAACCCATGGATCATCCCAATCAAATTCCTTTTTTTGAATTTTAATGTAAATAAAAATGTTAGTGAAAAGAAAAAGATCACGGAAAAGAATAAAACAGAATATGCAAGTCGACTAAATCTTGAAGCATCCCTTTCAAAGAAAGAAAAAGATGTTAAAGAAGATTATGCAGGATCCGAGGGTGTAAAAAAAGATAGATACACGAACAACAACGAAGCAGAACTTAATTGCTTCCTAAGAGGGTATTTGCCTTTTCAATTGAACTGGCATGATTACGTAAATGAAAGAATAATGGATAATATCCAAGTATATTGTCTCCTGCTTAGACTGAAAAATCTAAAAGAAATTGCTATAGCCTCTATTCAAAGAGGAGAACTAAGTCTAGATATTATGAGAATTCAGAATCAGAAGGTTTTCACTCTTGCAGAATTGAAGAAAAATACGGAATTGATAAAAAATGGAATATTGAGTATCGAACCAATTCGTCTGTCTAGAAGAAACCATGAACAATTTAATATGTATCAAATCATAGGCCTTTCGTTTATTCATAAGAGAAAGCACCAAATTATTAAGAAATCCATTACAAATCAAAAGCTGACTGAAAATAAAGAAAAAAAGAATTATGATTTGCTTGTTCCTGAAAATATTTTATCCGCTAGACGTCGTAGAGAATTGAGAATTCTAATTTGTTTCAATCCTAAGAATAGAAATAGTGTGCATAGAAATAAGGCATTTTACAATGAGAATAAAGTGAATAATTGCTGTCAAGTTTTGGCTACAAGTAAAGATCTTGATAGAGATAAAAAAAAACTAATTAATTTAAAGTTATTTCTTTGGCCAAATTATCGATTAGAAGATTTAGCTTGTATGAATCGCTATTGGTTTGATACCAATAATGGCAGCCGTTTCAGTATGGTAAGGATACATATGTATCCATGGTAAGGATATGGTAAGGATACATATGTATCCTTACCATGGATACATATGTATCCCCGATTGAAAATTAGTTAATCTACATTTTTATTTTTTTTCTATTTCTCGTAACATATCTGATATGTGAAAACAAATAGATGCACATACGCATTGTCTTACCCTCTATTCTGAGGCACGATACTAATTCAATGATATATCCTACCCATTAGATCTATAACTGAATCTTCTTATTTGAAGTCTACAATTTTGCTTTTGTGAATGCATAAATATAGTATTTTTTGTATACCTATTTGAATTGGGTTGATTAATAAAAATTTATTTGAAAAATCAGGAACTCTTAAGAAAATTAAGATTATTGTATATACCAAATTGAAAATGAGTGTCATTATTATTACTGATCAATAAAAATATCTAGACTCTATAAAATAAAAAAAGGGGGGAAAGACAAGCTTTCATTTTTTTATGGTAAAAAAATCATTTATATCCGTTATTTCACAAGAAAAAAAAGAAGAAAACCCGGGATCGATTGAATTTCAAGTATTAAATTTCACCAATAAGATACGAAGACTTACTTCACATTTGGAATTGCACAGAAAAGACTATTTATCTCAAAGGGGTTTACGTAAAATTCTGGGAAAACGGAAACGACTCCTGTCTTATTTGTCAAAGAAAAATGGAATACGTTATAAAAAATTAATTAATCAGTTGGATATTCGGGAGCCACAAACTAATTAATTTGAAGAGTCGTTTTGAATTATTCGATTTATTAGATCTTGAATCTTGATGAACTCATTTTTGTTTTAAGCAATTCATGGAAGAATGAATCGAGGAAAAACCTATGAATGCCCCAGCTACAAGAAAAGACCTCATGATAGTCAATATGGGTCCTCACCACCCATCAATGCATGGTGTTCTTCGACTTATTGTTACTCTAGATGGTGAGGATGTTATTGATTGTGAACCAATATTGGGTTATTTACATAGAGGGATGGAAAAAATTGCAGAAAACCGAACAATTGTACAATATCTGCCTTATGTAACACGTTGGGATTATTTAGCTACTATGTTCACAGAAGCAATAACCGTAAATGGACCGGAACAGTTAGGAAATATTCAAGTACCTAAAAGAGCCAGCTATATTCGAATAATTATGTTGGAGTTGAGTCGTATAGCTTCTCACCTACTATGGCTGGGACCTTTTATGGCAGATATTGGTGCACAAACCCCTTTCTTCTATATTTTCAGAGAAAGAGAATTAATATATGATCTATTCGAAGCTGCCACAGGTATGAGAATGATGCATAATTTTTTTCGTATCGGAGGGGTAGCGGCTGATCTACCTCATGGCTGGATAGATAAATGTTTGGATTTCTGCGATTATTTTTTAACAAGGGTTGTTGAATATCAAAAACTTATTACGCGAAATCCTATTTTTTTAGAACGGGTTGAGGGAGTAGGCATTGTTGGTGGAGAGGAAGTAATAAATTGGGGTTTATCAGGACCAATGCTTCGGGCTTCCGGAATACAATGGGATCTACGTAAAGTTGATCATTATGAATGTTACGAGGAATTTGATTGGGAAGTTCAATGGCAAAAAGAAGGAGATTCATTAGCTCGTTATTTAGTACGAATTGGTGAAATGGTAGAATCCATAAAAATTATTCAACAGGCTCTGGAAGGAATTCCGGGAGGGCCATATGAGAATTTAGAAATCCGTTGCTTTGATAGAGAAAAGGATCCAGAATGGAATGATTTTGAATATCGATTCATTAGTAAAAAGCCGTCTCCGACTTTTGAATTACCGAAACAAGAACTTTATGTGAGAGTTGAAGCCCCAAAGGGAGAATTAGGAATTTTTCTAATAGGGGATCAGAATGGTTTTCCTTGGAGATGGAAAATTCGTCCCCCGGGTTTTATCAATTTGCAAATTCTTCCTCAGTTAGTTAAAAGAATGAAATTGGCTGATATTATGACAATACTAGGTAGCATAGATATCATTATGGGAGAAGTTGATCGTTGAAATGATAATTGATACAACAGAAGTACAAGATATCAATTCTTTTTCCAGATTGGAATCTTTAAAAGAGGTGTATGGAATTATATGGATACTTGTCCCTATTTTGACTCTTGTATTGGGAATCACAATAGGTGTGCTAGTGATTGTATGGTTAGAAAGAGAAATATCCGCAGGGATACAACAGCGTATTGGACCTGAATACGCCGGTCCTTTGGGAGTTCTTCAAGCTCTAGCAGATGGAACAAAACTACTTTTCAAAGAGAATCTTATTCCATCTAGGGGAGATATTCGTTTATTCAGTATTGGACCATCCATATCAGTCATATCAATTCTAGTAAGCTATTCAGTAATTCCTTTTGGCTATAACTTTGTTTTAGCTGATCTCAATATCGGTGTTTTTTTATGGATTGCTATTTCGAGTATTGCTCCCATTGGACTTCTTATGTCAGGATATGGGTCAAATAATAAATATTCCTTTTTGGGTGGTCTACGGGCTGCTGCTCAATCGATTAGTTATGAAATACCATTAACTCTATGTGTGTTATCAATATCTCTACGTGTGATTCGTTGAGACAGAAACTTTTCCATGCTCCTTTCTTTTCGTCTTTATTTCTTTTCTTCTTTATAGGAAATTTATAGGAAAGGGGTAGAAAAAATGGAATAGATATCCTGATTTTTTATTTTCATTATTTTTATTCGGAATTCGGATTGATGAACTAAATCAGATAGTTATATGAGTGAAATAAAACAGCTTCCATTTATTCATTATTCATTGATTTAATATTCTAATATTCTATAATATTCTCTAATTTTAATTATTAATTTAATGAAATTGAAATTCAATATCAATATATTTAGTAATAAAATTAAAAAAAAAATAGATATATATTTATAGATATATATTTGTATTTTGAATATAGAATATTTATATTTAAGAATATAATAAACTATTTTAATTTAAACTATTTAATATAATATTAATATAAAATTCTTTAAAATTCTTAATATATATATATTATTAATTTAATATATATATATTATTAATATATAATATATTAATATATAATAGAATATATAGATATAGAATTAATATACTATGATTTGAATTTCATTTGAATCTGCAGTCAAAATATTGAGTCTCATTTTCTATGTATAAGAATTAAGTGAAAAAAAAATTATAAACGGAAGAAAGCGTTTACCCCAAAATTGGTTGATTAGTCATCCTGTTTTGAAGCGGGCTCAAAAGACCAACCTTATTGAGTTTTCACTATCGTTTGTATGAATTACCATACATCTATTACCATAAGGGGAGATTGATAAAAAATGCGTGGATGGTTAGAAACACCAAGATACACAAAGGATTAGTAATGGAGATTATGTAAATTCTCCAAAAGAGCATTTCCGCATAATATAAAAAGAATACAAATTGGGGCTTTAAGTTGGTAGAAAAAATCAGGCAGTACTCCCCACAATTCCGATCCAGAGTATGCTCCTATCCACTCATTAAATAAATAACTATCAGAAACGAAATAATCCTTTAATTTTTTTTTAAGTCCCTTTTTGTTTTGCACATAAAAAAAAGAAGAATAGGAACGAAAAAAAAAACAAAAGAATAGAATACAATAAAAAAAAGAGGGATCCCTTTTGATTCTTTCTTATATCCATATTCATGGAAATACAATTTATGTCATAATTCATAAACTAATGTCGAATTTTTTTTCGTAATCAAAAACGACGGGTTATTGAGAATTCTAAAGGAGTATTTTATTGAATTGAAGAGTTCAATTATTACTCAACAAATTCAAATTATTAAGGGATGAGATCAATTCGGAAGTACCTTTTTTGTATTTATTATTATAACAGACAGAATTCAATTGGTCTAATTCAGGACCGTCCAATGGATTTGAATCCTATCTATCCTAGGGATATATCAAGATAAATAACCGGCCCGGTCCCTTAGATTTATTTATGACCTTCGAGGAGCCGTATGAGGTGAAAATCTCATGTACGGTTCTGTAATAGCGATGGGAACAGTAATGTTATCACCGACTAGGATTATCTAACAGTTTAAGTACAGTTGATATAGTTGACGCGCAATCAAAATATGGTTTTTGGGGATGGAATTTATGGCGTCAACCTATAGGTTTTATCATTTTTCTAATTTCTTCCCTAGCGGAATGTGAAAGATTACCTTTTGATTTACCAGAAGCAGAAGAAGAATTAGTAGCAGGTTATCAAACCGAATATTCGGGTATAAAATTTGGTTTATTTTACGTTGCTTCCTATTTAAACTTATTAGTTTCTTCATTATTTGTAACAGTTCTTTACTTGGGCGGTTGGAATATCTCTATTCCGTACATATTTGTTTCTGAGCTTTTTGAAATAAATAAAACATGTGGAGTTTTTGGAACTACAATTGGTATCTTTATTACATTAGCTAAAACTTATTTGTTCTTGTTCCTTTCTATCACAACAAGATGGACTTTGCCTAGGCTAAGAATGGATCAATTATTAAATCTTGGATGGAAATTTCTTTTACCTATTTCTCTGGGTAATCTATTATTAACAACTTCGTTTCGACTATTTTCACTGTAAAAGATTGATATTCAATATTCATAACTTGTCTCAAACAAGAGAAAGAAACAAAACAAAAATATTCATAGATATTCACGATATGTTCCTTATGGTAACTGGGTTCATGAATTATGGTCAACAAACAGTACGAGCTGCAAGATACATTGGTCAAAGTTTCATGATTACCTTAGCCCACGCAAATCGTTTACCTGTAACTATTCAATATCCTTATGAAAAATTAATAACATCGGAACGTTTCCGCGGTCGAATCCATTTTGAATTTGATAAGTGCATTGCTTGTGAAGTATGTGTTCGTGTATGTCCTATAGATCTACCCGTTGTTGATTGGAAACTGGAAACTGATATTCGAAAGAAACGATTGCTTAATTACAGTATTGATTTTGGGATCTGTATATTTTGTGGTAACTGCGTTGAGTATTGTCCAACAAATTGTTTATCAATGACTGAAGAATATGAACTTTCGACTTATGATCGTCACGAATTGAATTATAATCAAATTGCTTTGGGCCGTTTACCAATGTCAGTAATTGACGATTATACAATTCGAACAATTCAATTCAAATAAGATTCTGTATTTATATTTAGATTTATATAATTTTATTAATAATATAGTTTATAGTTTCGAAATAGTTTCGAATACTCGTTCGTATAAAGAATTAGATTTGTCCTATAACTGTACCTAGATGAATTCACACTCCTTAGGATTTAATTCAATTAGGAATTTAGTATATAAAATCTTTTCCTGGTCGTATCAATAAGGTCATGAAATTTCAATTTATTTATCTTTTATTTTTCATCTAATGGATTTACCTGAACCGATACATGATTTTCTTTTAATCTTTCTGGGATCAGGTCTTGTATTAGGAAGTCTAGGAGTAGTATTATTTACCAACCCAATTTCTTCTGCCTTTTCGTTGGGACTGGTTCTTGTTTGTATATCTTTATTCTATATTTTATCAAACTCCCATTTTGTAGCTGCAGCACAGCTACTTATTTACGTAGGAGCTATAAACGTTTTAATCATATTTGCTGTGATGTTCATAAATGGTTCAGAATATTACCAAGATTTTCATCTTTGGACCGTTGGGGATGGAGTTACTTTGGTGGTTTGTACAAGTATTTTTGTTTCACTAATAACTACTATTCCAGATATATCATGGTACGGGATTATTTGGACTACAAGATCAAATCAGATTATAGAGCAAGATTTGATAAATAATAGTCAACAAATTGGAATTCATTTATCAACAGATTTTTTTCTTCCATTTGAACTCATTTCAATAATTCTTTTAGCTGCTTTGATAGGTGCAATTGTCGTGGCTCGCCAGTAAGAATAGAACTAGTAATATCAATCTAAATTCCATTTTGTTCTATTTATTTTATCTCCATTTCCTTTGAATTTTACATGTGAATGGGAAAGTGAAAGATTGTTTATGTTTAAAAGAATTTGATTATTCGACTTATTACCAATATCTTCTTTTTGTCTGTACTTGTTATATTCTCTAGTCAATCGAATCTGTTGAAGTGTTGTTCATATTGAAATGAATCAAAATTGATAAGGAGTTGGTCAATGATGCTCGAACATGTACTTGTTTTGAGTGCCTATTTATTTTCTATCGGTATCTACGGATTGATCACAAGCCGAAATATGGTTAGAGCCCTTATGTGTCTTGAACTTATACTGAATGCGGTTAATATAAATTTCGTAGCTTTTTCTGATTTTTTTGATAGTCGCCAATTAAAAGGAAATATTTTTTCCATTTTTGTTATAGCTATCGCAGCCGC